TATTTAGTCAGCAAAGCCTGCTTCCTGATCCCTCGCTCCCAGACGAGGTGTTGGTGGCACAGTATTTGGATGAACCGGATTTTCGTCGAAACATAATTAAGGGTTCTGGACGCGCTCAAAGGCGGAAAACTATTGCGAAACAGGTTCTCCCAAGGCCGTCTTCCCCCCTTTTTTGGGGCAAAACCCAAAGTAAGCTTGAGGTTATGTTGAAACGACTTTTTTTTAGAAATTTGAAAAGAAGAAAAAAAATAATAGATCCAAAAGCGAAGAACGAAAAAAGGAAAAGAAAACGGGAAGAAAGAATGCGGATAGAAACAGAAGAAGCCTGGGAAAACCTGTCACATGGACCACAAATAAGAACTTCCTTATTAGTAATGCAATCGATTCTTAGAAAATATATTCTATTCCCTTTATTCATAATAGCTAAAAATACTGTCCATTTCTTATCAGATCGAGTTTCTGACTGGGATGAGGATTTTGCGGAATGGGATAAAGAAATACACATTCCATGTACGCATAGTGGTGTTCCATTAAGAGAAAACGAACTTTTGACCTATTTTTTGGAAGAAGGTTTTGACATAAAAATAATATCTCCTTTCTCCTTGAAACCTTGGTGCAGATCTAAACTACAAGCCTCTGGTAGAAATCTAACAAAAAAAAAGAAAAGTAAAAAATTGGAACTGGGCTTTTGTTATTTAACCGTTTGGGGAATGGAAGCTGACGAGGCTTTCGGTTCTCCCCGAACAAGAGATGCTTCTTCTTCCCCTTTTATTGCCTTTTTGAAACCCGTTTTAAAGAAACTAGAAAAAAAAACGAAAAAAAAGACAAAGAAAGTTCTAACAGTTTTTAAAAAAGTAGTAAGAAAACTATCAAAGGGAAATGAAATTACATTAGATAAATTGAAAAGATTATCTAAATCAAGTAAAACTAAAGATGAATCGTTTACTCAAATTGGATCTATAGATTGGGCAAATTATTCACATACAGAACTACAAATGAAGAATCTAACTGATACAACAAGCATAATGAGAAATGAAATAGAAAGACTTGAAAAAGATAAAATAAAAGTCATTTCTGAAATAAAAAGTAGTATAAATTCGAATGTAGAATTAGAATCACAACCGCCAAAAAATAATTGGAAAATATTAATACGAAGAAATATTCGATTAATCATTAAATTACATTATTTTATAAAAATTTTCATTGAAAAAAAATACATAGATATCTTTCTACCTATCATTAACATTGCCAGAATCAATACAAAACATTTTGTTGACTCAATGATTGGGAAATACATTTCTAATAATGAAAGAAATGAATCTAAAAATGAAACAACTGAAAAAGACATTAACTTTATTTCTATTTCAACTATCAAAAAGTCACGACCTACTAAGAAGAATTCACATATCTTTTATGACTTATCTTCCTTGTCACAAGGATATGTATTTTTTAAATTATCACAACCCCAAGTTATTAACTTGTCTAAGTTAAGATCTGCTCTTCAATATCATGGAACATCTTTTTTTATTAAGACTACAATAAAGAATTCTTTTGGAATACAAGGCATATTTAATGCCCAATTAAGACATAAGAAACTTCGAAGTTATGATCAATGGAAAAACTGGTTAAGAGGTCATTTTCAATACAATTCTCCGATTGAATGGTCTAGATTAATACCACAAAAATGGAGAAATAGAGTCAATCAGCGTTGGACAGCTAAAAATAAAGATTTAAAAAAATGGAGTTCATATGAAAAAGACCTATTATTTTCATTTCATTCCACAAATCAAAATTCTTATGAAATATATTCCCAACAAGAAAAATTTCTAAAATCCTATAGATATGGTCTTTTATCATATCAATTTCTTAATTATGAAACGAAGAAAGACTCATCTATTTATGGACCACCATTACAAGTAAATAAGAAGAAAAACAAAAACCTTTTTTACACTATAGACAAATTCGTTTATGAGGATATGAATATGGGTCTCAAAAATAATAAGGCCTTTGTTCTTTCTCTTTATCTAAGAAGGATGAATGTTATAGATATGGAAAAAAGGTTAGATAGAAAATATTTTGATTGGAAAAAAAAAATTCTAAGACAAAATAACAATGATATTGAAAAAGAGCCTTTGTATATTAGAATTCAAAAAGATCCAGAAGATATAGAAAGCACTCCACCCAATTCCGAAGAAATCTTCGTTGATTGGCTAAAAATAGATAAAATGCCAATGAAATCCCCCAAAAAAGGGGATTGGGAATTTTGGTTCTTCACAGAATTTGTGCTACTTTATAAAGCATATAAAGTGAAACCTTGGACTATCCCAAGCCAACTCCTTGTTTTAAATGTACATTTGAGTAACCCTCTATATAACTATCAAAGAATGAGGGAGATTGATTCAAAGAATCGAGTCAACACAAGACTGGTACTTGGTGGTTTTCTTAAAGAGTTTTTGGCTTTTCAAGTGCACTGGTACAATAAGGTTGTGGCGCAAAGAACGCTCGATATGTTCGTGCCATTTAGCTACCTGATGGAGGAGGGAAAAGCTCTGAAAAAAGTGGTCAATTCGGTGATAATCTCTCTGGGAACGAAAAGAATAGGTCCAAATCACACAAGGGTTAGCAACAAGAGATGGATGACTAAAAGACTGCAATTTGGGATAATGTTTCTCGACCCCATTTGTCTGCCTAGAAGAATTAATAGATATTTTATTACGTATCAAACCATAAGCATTTCGTTGGTTCATAAAAGCAAGCAACAAATTAAGCAACAAATTAAGCAAAGATACCGAGACGAAAGAAGCTATTTTCATCAGAAGAATTTTGATGAATCCACTCCACGCCATCAAAGAATAACAGGAAATAGAGAGCAAAATTATTATGATTTGCTTATTCCTGAAAATATTTTATCATCTAGACGTCGTAGAGAGTTGAGAATTCTAATTTCTTTCAATTTGAAAAAGAGGAGTTTGAAAAAGACGAATGTTGTGGATAGAAATCCAGTATTTTGCAACAAGACTAAGATAAGAAACTGTGGTCCATTTTTGAAGAAAAGTAAACATCGTGATAGAGATAAAAATGAATTAATTAAATTAAAGTTCTTTCTTTGGCCTAATTATCGATTAGAAGATTTAGCTTGTATGAATCGTTATTGGTTTGATACCAATAATGGAAGTCGTTTCAGCATGTTAAGAATCTATATGTATCCACGATTAAAAATTGGTTGATGGTACATTCTTTCTCTCTATTCTCTACCATATAGAGTCTATGAAAGTAAACAAAACAGCGGAACATATGCCCTGTCTTACATCCCAGTTTCATATAAATGCTACGATACTCAGTCAACGGCGTATCAATTAGATCTACAAATGCAGTCTATGAAAGTAATGCATCAAGGAAATCTTCGTAATTTTAGGTTTCAATTATTTGCTTTTGTGAGTGTAAAAACCATCTTTTTGTATCTCTATTTTGTATCTTTATTCGAATCAAATTCAAAATTGGATTGATTCATGTTAATTGATAAAATAAGGAATCCATAAAGAAATTAAGATTCTTGTGTATACTACATTAAAATAGTTGGTATTATTATTACTGATCAATAAAATCCATATCTGTTCTATAAAAGGGGAGGGAGAAATTCTTTTATGCTAAAAAATGCATTCGTTTCCATTATTTTGGAAGAGGAAAACAAAGAAAACAGGGGGTCTGCTGAATTTCAAGTAGTTAATTTCACCAATAAGATACGAAAACTTACTTCCCATTTTGAATTGCACAAAAAAGACTATTTGTCTCAGAGAGGCCTGCGAAAAATTCTGGGAAAACGTCAACGGCTGCTGGCCTATTTGTCAAAAAAAAATAGAATACGTTATAAAGAATTAATTGATCAATTGAATATTCGAGAAACAAAACGTTGATAGAAGAATTAATTGATCAATTGAATATTCGAGAAACAAAAGTTGATTGAAGAGTCGGTTTGAATTTTTCGCTTCAACTTTAATGAACTTCTTTTCACCTTCAACAATTCATGGAAAAATGAATCGGGAAAAAGCTTATGACTACGTCAGCTACAAGAAAAGACCTCATGATAGTCAATATGGGTCCTCACCACCCATCAATGCACGGTGTTCTTCGACTCATTGTTACTCTAGATGGAGAAGATGTTATTGACTGTGAACCAATATTGGGTTATTTACACAGAGGGATGGAAAAAATTGCGGAAAACCGAACAATTATACAATATTTGCCTTATGTAACACGTTGGGATTATTTAGCTACTATGTTCACAGAAGCAATAACTGTAAATGCACCAGAGCAGTTAGGCAATATTCAAGTACCTAAAAGGGCCAGCTATATCCGAGTCATCATGTTGGAGTTAAGTCGTATAGCTTCGCATTTGTTATGGCTTGGCCCTTTTATGGCAGATATTGGGGCACAAACCCCTTTCTTCTATATTTTTCGAGAAAGAGAATTGATATATGACCTATTCGAAGCTGCCACCGGTATGCGAATGATGCATAATTTTTTTCGTATCGGAGGGGTAGCTGCTGATTTACCTCATGGATGGATAGATAAATGTTTGGATTTTTGCGATTATTTTTTAAGAGAGGTTGCTGAATATCAAAATCTTATTACACGTAATCCTACTTTTTTAAAACGAGTTGAAGGGGTAGGCATTATTGGCGGAGAGGAGGCGATAAATTGGGGTTTATCGGGACCAATGCTACGAGCTTCCGGAATACAATGGGATCTTCGTAAAGTTGATCAGTATGAGTGTTACGACGAATTCGATTGGGAAGTCCAATGGCAAAAAGAGGGGGATTCATTAGCTCGTTATTTAGTACGAATCACTGAAATGACAGAATCCATAAAAATTATTCAACAGGCTCTCGAAGGAATTCCGGGGGGGCCCTATGAGAATTTAGAAATCCGACGCTTTGAGAGACTAAGGGATCCGAAATGGAATGATTTTGACTATCGATTTATTAGTAAAAAACCTTCTC